GTTAATGTAGCTTAATAACAAAGCAAAGCACTGAAAATGCTTAGATGGATATAATATCCCATAAACATAAAGGTTTGGTCCTGGCCTTATAATTAGTTGGAGGTAGGATTACACATGCGAACATCCATAAACCGGTGTAAAATCCCTTGAACATTTACTCAAAATTTAAGGAGAGGGTATCAAGCACATTAAATAGCTTAAGACACCTTGCCTAGCCACACCCCCACGGGACTCAGCAGTGATAAATATTAAGCAATGAACGAAAGTTTGACTAAGCTATACCTCTTAGGGTTGGTAAATTTCGTGCCAGCCACCGCGGTCATACGATTAACCCAAATTAATTATTCTCGGCGTAAAACGTGATAACTATTTATAAAAAATAGAATTGAAATCCAACTTATATGTGAAAATTCATTGTTAGGACCTAAACTCAATAACGAAAGTAATTCTAGCACCTACTAACACGATAGCTAAGATCCAAACTGGGATTAGATACCCCACTATGCTTAGCCCTAAACCTAAATAATTTAATAACAAAAATATTTGCCAGAGAACTACTAGCCACCGCTTAAAACTCAAAGGACTTGGCGGTACTTTATATCCCCCTAGAGGAGCCTGTTCTATAATCGATAAACCCCGCTATACCTCACCATCCCTTGCTAATTCAGCCTATATACCGCCATCTTCAGCAAACCCTAAAAAGGTACTAAAGTAAGCACAAGAACAAGCATAAAAACGTTAGGTCAAGGTGTAGCCAATGGGATGGAAAGAAATGGGCTACATTTTCTTTAAAAAGAACATTACGAAACCCTTTATGAAACTAAAGGATTAAGGCGGATTTAGTAGTAAACTAAGAATAGAGAGCTTAGTTGAATAGAGCAATGAAGTACGTACACACCGCCCGTCACCCTCCTCAAACTAAATTAATTCAATTATACATAATTATTTAGCCCTAATTTACCAGAGGAGATAAGTCGTAACAAGGTAAGCATACTGGAAAGTGTGCTTGGAATAATCACAGTGTAGCTTATCCTAAAGCATCTGGCCTACACCCAGAAGAATTCATAACACATGAACACTTTGAACTAATTCTAGCCCTAAACCCCATCAACCCAATTATTAAAAACCAAATAAATCAAATCATTTATCTAATATAAGTATTGGAGAAAGAAAATATTCTTAGGAGCTATAGAATAAGTACCGTAAGGGAAAGATGAAAGATCATTTGAAAGTAAAAATAAGCAAAGATAAACCCTTGTACCTTTTGCATAATGAATTAACTAGAAAAACTCTAACTAAACGAATTAAAGCCAGAGACCCCGAAACCAAACGAGCTACCTAAAAACAATTTTAAGAATCAACCCGTCTATGTAGCAAAATAGTGGGACGATTTTTAGGTAGAGGTGAAAAGCCTAACGAGCTTGGTGATAGCTGGTTACCCAAAAAATGAATGTTAGTTCAACTTTAAATTTACTACAAGAACAAAAAATCTCCATGTAAATTTAAATTATAGCCAAAAGAGGGACAGCTCTTTAGGAATGGAAAAAACCTTTAATAGTGAATAAATAATAACTTAACTTAACCATTGTAGGCCCAGAAGCAGCCACCAACAAAGAAAGCGTTCAAGCTCAACATTAATAATAACTAATTTGACAAACTAAAAATAAATTCCTATATAATAAATTGGGTTAATCTATAAGCCTATAGATGAAATACTGTTAATATGAGTAACAAGAATAACAATTCTCCTAGCACAAGTGTATAACAACTCGGATAACCATTGTTAGTTATAGGACCGTAGATAATATATTTCTAATTAATCATCTACACTTCCACCGTTAACCCAACACAGGTGTGCTCTAAGGAAAGATTAAAAAGAATAAAAGGAACTCGGCAAACACGAACCCCGCCTGTTTACCAAAAACATCACCTCTAGCATAACAAGTATTAGAGGCATTGCCTGCCCAGTGACTAAAGTTAAACGGCCGCGGTATCCTGACCGTGCAAAGGTAGCATAATCACTTGTTCCTTAATTAGGGACTAGTATGAATGGCTGAACGAGGGTTCAACTGTCTCTTATTCTCAATCAGTGAAATTGACCTTCCAGTGAAGAGGCTGGTATAACAAAATAAGACGAGAAGACCCTATGGAGCTTTAATTAATTAGCTTAATTATTATATTATAACCTAATGGATTAGAACAAAAAAAAAATAAGCTAACAATTTCGGTTGGGGTGACCTCGGAGAATAAAAAATCCTCCGAATGATTCTAATTAAGACTAACAAGTCAAAATAACCTAATAAATCTTATTGACCCAATACACTTGATCAACGGACCAAGTTACCCTAGGGATAACAGCGCAATCCTATTTAAGAGTCCATATCGACAATTAGGGTTTACGACCTCGATGTTGGATCAGGACATCCCAATGGTGCAGAAGCTATTAATGGTTCGTTTGTTCAACGATTAAAGTCCTACGTGATCTGAGTTCAGACCGGAGCAATCCAGGTCGGTTTCTATCTATTAACAATTTTTCCCAGTACGAAAGGACAAGAAAAATAGAGCCTCCTTAACAAAAGTGCTCTTAACCTAATTTATGAAATAAATCTTAATAAACTAGATATGTATAATAAATTACCTAGACAAGGTTATTAGGGTGGCAGAGCCAGGAAATTGCGTAAGATTTAAAACCTTGTATCCAGAGGTTCAAATCCTCTCCCTAATAGTGTATTTTATTAATGTCTTAACCCTCCTTGTCCCTATCTTAATTGCCATAGCCTTTCTAACCCTAGTTGAACGGAAAATCCTAGGCTACATACAACTCCGCAAGGGCCCAAACATCGTAGGACCATATGGCATTTTTCAACCATTTGCAGATGCCATAAAACTATTTATAAAAGAGCCAATACGCCCACTAACAACCTCTCTCTCACTGTTTATTATTGCACCAACTCTATCTCTATCCCTAGCACTAAGCCTATGAATCCCACTACCTATACCTCATCCCCTAATCAACTTAAACTTAGGTATCTTATTTATCCTAGCAACATCAAGCTTATCCGTCTACTCCATCCTATGGTCGGGCTGAGCCTCTAACTCAAAATATTCCCTGTTTGGTGCACTACGAGCAGTTGCCCAAACAATCTCTTACGAAGTAACAATAGCTATTATCTTACTCTCAGTACTATTAATAAGCGGCTCATTCTCTCTACAAATACTTATTATTACCCAAGAACAAATCTGGTTAATTATCCCAGCCTGACCAATAGCCATAATATGGTTTATCTCTACTCTAGCAGAAACAAACCGAGCACCCTTCGATTTAACAGAAGGAGAATCAGAACTTGTATCGGGCTTCAATGTCGAATACGCAGCCGGCCCATTTGCATTATTTTTCATAGCCGAGTACACCAACATTATTTTAATAAATGCACTTTCAACCATTATCTTCTTAGGCCCATTTCACAATATCAACTCACCAGAACTCTACTCAACTAATTTCATAATAGAGACACTGCTATTATCAGCTTCATTTCTATGAATCCGAGCATCCTATCCTCGATTTCGTTATGATCAACTTATACATCTTTTATGAAAAAATTTTCTACCACTTACCCTAGCGTTCTGTACATGACATATTTCCCTTCCAATCTTCATAGCAAGTATTCCTCCCTACCTCTAGAAATATGTCTGACAAAAGAGTTACTTTGATAGAGTAAATTATAGAGGTTCAAATCCTCTTATTTCTAGAATGACAGGAATTGAACCTATTCTTAAGAATTCAAAATTCTCCGTGCTACCTATACACCCCATCCTAACACAAGTAAGGTCAGCTAATTAAGCTATCGGGCCCATACCCCGAAAACGTTGGTTTAAACCCTTCCCGTACTAATAAATCCTATTACCATTATTATCATTTATTTCACTATTTTTATAGGACCCGTAATCACAATAGCCAGTACCAACCTAATATTAATATGAACAGGCCTAGAAATAAGCCTCCTAGCAATTATTCCCCTATTAATTAATAAAAAAAACCCACGATCAACTGAAGCAGCAACAAAATACTTTGTTACACAAGCGACAGCTTCAATAATAATTTTACTTGCCATCGTACTAAATTTTAAACAACTAGGAACATGAACATTTCAACAACAAACAAACAGTATCTTACTTAACATTACACTAATTTCACTGTCAATAAAACTTGGCCTAGCCCCATTCCACTATTGACTTCCCGAAGTAACACAAGGAATCCCATTACGCACCGGACTAATTCTCCTTACATGACAAAAAATCGCCCCCTTATCTATCCTATATCAAATTTTTTATCTTTTTAACCCCATAGTCATTATAATGCTAGCTATCCCATCAATCTTTATAGGAGCATGAGGTGGATTAAACCAAACACAAACACGAAAAATCATAGCTTATTCATCAATTGCCCACATAGGCTGAATACTAGCCATTCTTCCATACAACCCGAACCTCACTTTACTTAACCTTATTATTTATATTATACTCACAATTCCCATGTTTATAATTTTAATAATAAACACCTCCACAACAATTACTTCAATCTCCCTTCTATGAAATAAAATACCCATAATTCTAACAGCAACATCCCTCCTGCTACTCTCCCTAGGAGGCCTCCCCCCACTAACAGGATTCTTACCCAAATGGGTAATCATTTCAGAATTACTGAAAAATAACTGCACAACCATAGCAACGTTAATAGCTATAATAGCCCTTCTGAACCTATTTTTCTATACACGTCTAATTTATTCAACCTCCCTTACATTATTCCCAACTAACAACAACTCCAAAATAATTACCCACTACGAAACACCCAAATATAATTTTATTCTGCCAATCCTTACTGTACTAAGCACACTAACCCTCCCTCTCTCACCCCAACTAATCTCATAGAAGTTTAGGATATGCAGTCCAAGAGCCTTCAAAGCCCTAAGAAAACAGCTAAGTTTAACTTCTGTTAAGGACTGTAAGATTTTATCCTACATCTATTGAATGCAAATCAATTACTTTAATTAAGCTAAGACCTTATCTAGATTGGCAGGACTCAAACCTACGAAATTTTAGTTAACAGCTAAATACCCTACTTCTGGCTTCAATCTACTTCTCCCGCCTATCAGAAAAGGGGCGGGAGAAGCCTTAGTAGAGTAATTTCTCTACACCTTCGAATTTGCAATTCGACATGAAAATCACCTTAAGGCCTGGTAAAAAGAGGACTTAACCCCTGTGCTTAGATTTACAGTCTAATGCCTACTCGGCCATTTTACCTATGTTCATCAATCGTTGACTATTCTCAACCAATCATAAAGACATCGGGACCCTATATCTTCTATTCGGTGCATGAGCAGGAATAGTGGGAACAGCCCTAAGTATTTTAATCCGAACTGAACTTGGACAACCAGGTGCTCTCCTAGGAGATGATCAAATTTATAATGTCATTGTAACAGCCCACGCTTTTGTTATAATTTTCTTTATGGTTATACCCATAATAATTGGTGGATTTGGAAACTGACTCGTCCCCTTAATAATCGGAGCCCCCGATATAGCATTTCCACGAATAAATAATATAAGCTTCTGACTTTTACCTCCATCCTTCCTCCTTCTCCTAGCATCCTCAATAGTAGAGGCCGGAGCAGGCACAGGATGAACAGTATATCCACCCCTAGCCGGTAATCTAGCTCACGCTGGAGCATCCGTAGACCTAACAATCTTTTCCCTACATCTAGCAGGAGTCTCCTCTATTCTAGGGGCTATTAACTTTATTACTACCATTATCAACATGAAACCCCCAGCCATAACCCAATATCAAACACCATTATTCGTCTGATCCGTATTAATTACAGCCGTTCTCCTTCTTCTATCTCTACCAGTTTTAGCTGCAGGAATTACAATGCTATTAACGGATCGTAACCTTAATACAACATTCTTTGACCCAGCTGGCGGTGGAGACCCTATTCTTTATCAACACTTATTCTGATTCTTTGGACACCCAGAAGTCTACATTCTTATTCTTCCGGGATTTGGCATTATTTCCCATGTAGTTACTTATTATTCTGGTAAAAAAGAACCTTTCGGATATATAGGAATAGTATGAGCTATAATATCCATTGGCTTCTTAGGCTTCATTGTATGAGCACATCATATATTCACAGTAGGATTAGACGTAGATACCCGAGCCTACTTTACCTCAGCTACCATAATTATTGCTATTCCAACTGGAGTCAAAGTATTTAGCTGATTAGCAACATTACACGGAGGTAATATTAAATGATCACCAGCTATACTATGAGCCCTAGGCTTTATCTTCCTATTTACAGTAGGAGGACTAACAGGAATCGTCCTATCAAACTCCTCCCTAGATATTGTCCTCCACGACACCTACTACGTAGTAGCCCACTTCCACTACGTCCTATCTATAGGAGCAGTATTTGCTATTATAGCAGGCTTCGTACATTGATTTCCATTATTTTCAGGTTACACACTAAATGATACATGAGCAAAAGCTCAATTTGCCGTAATATTTGTAGGGGTAAATATAACATTTTTTCCTCAACATTTCTTAGGTCTTTCAGGAATACCACGACGATATTCTGACTATCCAGATGCCTACACTACATGAAATACAGTTTCATCTATAGGATCTTTTATTTCACTAACAGCTGTCCTCATCATAATTTTCATAATCTGAGAAGCCTTCGCCTCCAAGCGTGAAGTACTATCAGTTTCATATTCTTCAACAAATCTAGAATGACTCCACGGCTGCCCACCTCCTTATCACACATTCGAAGAACCTTCCTATGTGAAAGTAAAATAAGAAAGGAAGGATTCGAACCCCCTAAAACTGGTTTCAAGCCAATTCCATAACCATTATGTCTTTCTCAATGAGATATTAGTAAAATCATTACATAACCTTGTCAAGGTTAAATTATAGAATAAAATCTATATATCTTACATGGCATATCCATTTCAACTAGGTCTACAGGACGCTACATCACCCATCATAGAAGAACTGATAAATTTTCATGATCATACACTAATAATTGTTTTCCTTATTAGTACACTAGTCTTATATATTATTTCTCTCATACTAACAACAAAACTCACACACACAAGTACAATAGACGCTCAAGAAGTAGAAACAATCTGAACTATTCTCCCAGCCGTAATTCTTATCTTAATTGCTTTACCATCTTTACGAATCTTATATATAATAGATGAAATTAATAACCCTGCACTAACAGTAAAAACTATGGGCCATCAATGATACTGAAGCTACGAGTACACAGACTACGAAGACCTATGCTTTGACTCATACATAATCCCAACAAACGACCTAAAGCCAGGTGAACTCCGCCTTCTAGAAGTAGATAACCGAGTAGTCCTTCCAATAGAACTCCCAGTCCGCATACTAATTTCATCCGAAGACGTACTTCACTCATGAGCCGTCCCATCTCTAGGCCTAAAAACTGACGCAATCCCCGGACGTCTAAACCAAGCTACACTATCATCAAACCGCCCAGGACTATTTTACGGTCAATGCTCCGAAATCTGCGGCTCAAATCACAGCTTTATACCAATTGTTCTTGAAATAGTCCCCTTAAAATATTTCGAAAACTGATCAGCTTCAATAATTTAGTATCACTATGAAGCTAAGAGCGTTAACCTTTTAAGTTAAAGTTAGAGACTTAAAATCTCCATAGTGAATGCCACAACTAGATACATCCACATGATTTATTACCATCATTTCATCTATAGTTACTCTATTCATTTTATTTCAATTAAAGATATCTACACAAACCTTCCCTACACCCCCCTCACCAAAAATCTTTATAACACAAAAAACAAAAACCCCTTGAGAATCAAAATGAACGAAAATCTATTTGCCTCTTTTATAACCCCCACAGTAATAGGTCTCCCTATCGTTGTTACAATTATTATATTTCCATCAATTCTATTTCCATCATCAGAACGCCTAATTAGCAACCGCCTTCATTCATTTCAACACTGACTCATTAAACTTATTATTAAACAAATAATACTAATTCACTCACCAAAAGGACGAACCTGAGCCTTAATAATTGTTTCCCTAATTATATTCATCGGATCTACAAATCTACTAGGTCTTTTACCACACACATTTACTCCTACCACCCAATTATCTATAAACCTTAGCATAGCTATTCCCCTGTGAGCAGGAGCTGTGATCCTAGGATTCCGTCACAAACTAAAAAATTCCTTAGCCCACTTTCTTCCCCAAGGAACCCCCATCTCCCTAATTCCAATGTTAATTATCATCGAAACAATTAGTCTTTTTATCCAACCTATAGCTCTAGCAGTCCGATTAACAGCAAATATCACTGCAGGTCACCTATTAATGCATCTGATTGGAGGAGCTACATTAGTATTAATAAATATTAGCCCTCCCACAGCCACTATTACATTTATTATTTTACTTTTATTAACTATTCTAGAATTCGCCGTAGCCCTAATTCAAGCCTACGTGTTCACTCTACTAGTCAGCCTATATCTACACGATAATACATAATGACCCACCAGACACACGCCTATCATATAGTAAACCCAAGCCCATGACCACTAACAGGAGCACTTTCAGCCCTTCTATTAACATCCGGCCTAGTAATATGATTTCACTATAGCTCAAATATTCTTCTAACCATAGGATTACTAGCAAATCTCCTGACAATATATCAATGATGACGAGATATCATTCGTGAAGGAACATATCAAGGCCACCACACCCCTATTGTACAAAAAGGACTTCGATACGGAATAATCCTATTTATTATTTCTGAAGTATTCTTCTTCGCCGGATTCTTCTGAGCTTTCTATCACTCTAGCCTAGTTCCCACACACGACCTCGGTGGCTGCTGACCACCAACAGGAATTACACCACTTAACCCCTTGGAAGTTCCACTCCTTAATACATCAGTTCTTCTGGCATCAGGAGTCTCAATTACATGAGCCCACCATAGCTTAATAGAAGGTAAACGAAATAATATAAATCAAGCCCTATTTATTACCATCATACTAGGCTTATACTTTACCATTCTCCAAGCCTCAGAATACTTCGAAACATCATTCTCCATTTCAGATGGAATTTATGGATCAACATTCTTTATAGCAACAGGATTTCATGGCCTACATGTGATTATCGGATCCACATTCTTGATTGTCTGCCTACTACGACAACTAAAATTTCATTTTACATCCAAACACCACTTCGGATTTGAAGCGGCAGCATGATACTGACACTTCGTAGATGTAGTCTGATTATTCTTATATGTATCTATCTATTGATGAGGATCGTACTCTCTTAGTATAGTAAATATAACTGACTTCCAATTAGTAGATTCTGATAAACCTCAGAAGAGAGTAATAAACCTACTTATTGTCCTATTAACAAACGTCTTCCTGTCACTGATTCTAATTATAATCGCATTCTGACTTCCTCAAATAAATTTATATTCAGAAAAAGCGAACCCCTATGAATGTGGATTTGACCCAACAAGTTCTGCACGATTACCCTTCTCAATAAAATTCTTCCTAGTAGCCATTACATTCCTACTATTTGATTTAGAAATTGCTCTACTACTGCCCCTCCCATGAGCAGTACAAACTACTAACACCATAACAATAACACTTATAGCTCTCATTTTAATTACCATTCTATCCATTGGCCTAGCCTACGAATGATCACAAAAAGGACTAGAATGAACAGAATAACTGGTAATTAGTTTAACTAAAATTAATGATTTCGACTCATTAGATTATGACTATATTCATAATTACCAACATGACATCCGCCTTCCTTAATCTAACTCTAGCCTTCACTTTATCCCTCGCAGGGACTCTAATATTTCGCTCCCACCTTATATCAACCCTTCTATGCCTTGAAGGAATGATACTATCCTTATTTATTATAACCTCAACAACTGTCCTAAACGCTAACTCAATGATCTCAATACCTATTCCAATCATTATTCTGGTATTCGCGGCATGCGAAGCAGCAGTAGGCCTCGCTCTCCTAGTTAAAGTCTCCAACACATACGGAACAGACTTCGTACAAAATCTTAACCTTCTACAATGCTAAAAATTATTTTCCCATCGCTCATACTTCTCCCCCTAACCTGACTAGCCACCCATAAAAAAACCTGAACCTACGTAACCTCTTATAGCTTCTTAATTAGTTTACTTAGTCTCACACTACTATGACAAAATGACGATAACATAATAAACTTCTCCACTACATTCTTCTCAGATCCCCTATCATCTCCTCTAATCATCTTAACAACCTGACTCCTCCCCCTAATACTGATAGCCAGTCAAAATCACCTAAAAACAGAAAAACCAATATATCAAAAGCTTTATATCTCAATACTAATTAGTTTACAAATTTTACTCATCATAACATTTTCCTCCACTGAACTAATTATATTTTATATTCTATTTGAAGCCACACTAATTCCAACTCTCATCATTATTACTCGATGAGGGAACCAAACAGAACGACTAAATGCAGGACTCTACTTTCTATTTTACACATTAGTAGGTTCCATTCCACTCCTAATTGCCCTCATCTCAATTCAAAATTCTATAGGCTCTCTTAATTTTATAATTTTGTCATTAACTAACAGCCCAATCCAAAATTCCTGATCAAACTATATTTTATGACTAGCATGTATACTAGCATTTTTAATCAAAATACCACTATATGGGGTTCACCTATGACTACCTAAAGCCCATGTAGAGGCACCAATCGCAGGATCCATAATTCTAGCCGCTATTCTTCTAAAACTAGGAGGATACGGAATAATACGAATTTCCATTATCCTAAATCCACTAACAGAATTCATAGCCTATCCATTTATTTTACTCTCCTTATGAGGAATAATTATGACAAGCTCAATCTGCTTACGTCAAACAGACCTCAAATCACTAATTGCCTATTCCTCAGTCAGCCATATAGCTCTAGTCATCGCGTCCATCATAATCCAAACCCCATGAAGCTTCATAGGGGCTACAGCACTCATAATTGCCCACGGTCTAACCTCCTCCCTCTTGTTTTGCCTGGCAAACACAAACTATGAACGAATTCACAGCCGAACCATAATTATAGCCCGAGGATTACAAATGATCTTCCCACTTATGGCAACATTATGACTAATAGCCAGCTTAGCTAATCTAGCCCTCCCTCCATCAATTAACCTTGTAGGCGAACTATTTATTGCCATATCACTTTTCTCTTGATCTAACTTCTCCATTATCCTTATAGGAATTAATATTACTATTACAGCCATATATTCCATATATATAATTATTACAACTCAACGAGGCAAACTAACCAGCCATATAAATAACCTAGAACCATCACATACACGAGAACTAACCCTTATAGCCCTCCATATTATTCCATTAATCTTATTAACTACTAGCCCTAAATTAATTACAGGTCTTACTATGTGTAGATATAGTTTAAAAAAAACATTAGACTGTGAATCTAAAAACAGGTAATAAAACCCCTTATTTACCAAGAAAGTATGCGAGAACTGCTAATTCACGCCCCCATATATAAACATATGGCTTTCTTACTTTTATAGGATAATAGTAATCCATTGGTCTTAGGAACCAAAAACCTTGGTGCAAATCCAAATAAAAGTAATAAATATTATATCATCATCAATCCTAATTATCTTTATCATTCTTCTAACCCCAGTATTTATCTCAATAACCAATCTAATAAAACACATTAACTTCCCCCTTTACGTTACAACTTCAATCAAATATTCCTTCATCCTAAGCCTCCTACCCACATTATTATTTTTTTACTCAAATACAGAATGTATAACAACTACCTGACACTGAATCACCATAAACTCTATAAAACTATCAATTAGCCTAAAAATAGACCACTTTTCAATTTTATTCTTACCTGTAGCCCTATTTGTAACATGATCAATCATACAATTTTCCTCATGATATATACACTCAGATATTCACATCAACCGATTTATTAAATATCTTCTATTGTTTTTAATTACCATACTAATCTTAACTACAGCCAACAATCTATTTCAACTATTCATCGGATGAGAAGGTGTAGGCATTATATCCTTTCTCCTCATTGGATGATGATACGGACGCACAGACGCAAACACCGCTGCCCTACAAGCAATCCTATATAACCGCATTGGAGACATCGGATTTATCCTAGCAATAACATGATTCTGCCTAAACACTAACTCCTGAGACATCCAACAGATTCTACTTACTGATAATTCTAGCCTTATTCCATTAACAGGTTTACTAATTGCAGCCACAGGAAAATCAGCGCAATTTGGACTGCACCCATGACTTCCATCAGCCATAGAGGGCCCTACCCCCGTCTCAGCACTACTACACTCAAGTACAATAGTTGTAGCAGGTATTTTCCTAATAATTCGATTCCACTCACTAACCTCAAACAATAATACCATTTTAACAGCAATACTATGCCTCGGAGCCCTTACCACAATCTTCACAGCTATCTGCGCGCTCACTCAAAATGACATTAAAAAAATTGTAGCATTCTCCACCTCCAGTCAACTAGGCCTTATAATAGTTACCCTAGGAGTAAACCAACCATACCTGGCTTTCCTACACATTTGCACCCACGCATTCTTCAAAGCCATACTATTTCTATGTTCTGGTTCAATTATTCATAACTTAAATGATGAGCAAGATATCCGAAAGATAGGAGGTACAATGAAAACCATGCCAATTACATCCTCTTGTCTAATCATTGGAAGCCTAGCCTTAACAGGAATACCATTCCTAACAGGCTTCTACTCAAAAGACCTAATTATTGAAGCTGTAAACACCTGTAATACAAACGCCTGAGCCCTATTAATCACACTAATCGCCACATCCATAACAGCAATATACAGTATACGAATTATCTACTTCGTTATCATAACAAAACCACGATACTCCCCACTAATTACTATAAACGAAAAAGACCCTGATATAATTAATCCAATTAAACGCCTAGCAATAGGAAGTATCATAGCCGGATTCTTCATCTCCTATAATATTCCTCCAACTAATATTCAAATCCTCACCATACCTTGACATCTAAAAACCACAGCCCTACTAATATCCATTTTAGGCTTTATCTTAGCCCTAGAGTTAAATAACCTAAGCACAAATCTTTCAACTAACAAAAACAACCCCTACCTGACATTCCCAACTCTGCTAGGGTATTTTCCATTAACCGTACACCGCACCCTCCCACTAAAAACCCTAAACTCCAGCTTCAAAATATCCCTAAACTTACTAGACTTAATCTGACTAGAAAAGACTCTCCCTAAAGCTACCTCAACTATACATGCTAATTCCTCCAAACTTTTAACAAACCAAAAGGGCATGATCAAACTTTACTTTTTATCTTTCCTAATTTCCATAAGCATTATTATACTACTATTTCTTATTAATCTCGAGTAATTTCAATAATGATAAAAATTCCAGCAAATAAAGACCATCCAGCAACCACCATCATTCAAGTCGCACAACTATATATAGCTGCAACCCCAACTCCACCTTCCAACATTACCCCAACATCATCAATATCATATATTATTCAATCACCTAAACCCCCCAAATCAATTAACTCAAGCTCACCATAATAATCAAGTAAATATACTAAAGCAACTTCTATAAAAAATCCTACAACCAAAAAGCTAAAAATTAATCAATTAGAACTTCAAGTCTCAGGATATTCTTCAGTAGCCATAGCAGTAGTATAACCAAATACAACTATTATGCCTCCTAAATAAATCAAAAACACCATAAGTCCTAAAAACGAACCCCCAAAACCCAAAACTATTAGGCACCCAACAAATCCACTAACAATTAACCCTAGCCCCCCATAAATTGGTGAAGGCTTCAACGCCAATCCAAGACATCCAGTTAAAAACAATAGACTTAAAACAAAAATATAATTAGTCATTATTTCTACACAGCATTTAACCGTGACTAATGACATGAAAAATCATCGTTGTAATTCAACTATAGAAACAAATGACAAATATCCGAAAAACCCACCCACTACTTAAAATTATTAATCACTCATTTATTGATCTACCAGCCCCATCCAACATCTCATCATGATGAAATTTTGGCTCACTCCTAGGAGTCTGCCTAGTAGTTCAAATTATCACAGGACTATTCCTAGCCATACACTATACATCTGACACAATAACAGCATTTTCATCAGTAACACACATTTGTCGAGATGTAAATTACGGATGACTTATCCGTTATATACACGCAAATGGGGCCTCAATATTCTTCATCTGCCTATTTCTTCACGTAGGACGAGGTATGTATTACGGATCCTATACTTTTCTAGAAACATGAAACATCGGCGTAGCCCTATTATTTGCAGTTATAGCTACCGCATTCATAGGTTATGTCCTCCCATGAGGACAAATATCCTTCTGAGGAGCAACAGTAATTACAAACCTTCTATCAGCAATCCCATACATTGGCTCCACCCTGGTAGAATGAATCTGAGGCGGCTTTTCAGTAGATAAAGCCACTTTAACACGTTTTTTCGCATTTCACTTTATTCTTCCATTCATCATCGCAGCCCTAGTCATTGTGCACTTACTATTCCTCCACGAAACAGGATCAAATAATCCCACAGGCCTAAACTCAAATGCAGATAAAATTCCATTTCACCCATATTATACCATCAAAGATCTCCTAGGGATCCTAATAATAGCCGTATTCCTTATAACCCTTGTCCTATTTTTCCCAGATTTACTAGGAGACCCTGATAACTATACGCCAGCTAACCCACTTAACACTCCTCCCCACATTAAACCGGAATGATATTTTCTATTTGCCTACGCTATCCTCCGCTCTATCCCTAATAAATTAGGAGGAGTCCTAGCCTTAATCTTATCCATCCTAATCTTGACCTTCTTACCATTTCTTCATACCTCAAAACAACGCAGCCTAATCTTCCGTCCAATTACCCAAACCCTCTACTGAATTTTAGTGGCCAACCTACTTATCCTAACCTGAATCGGAGGACAGCCCGTAGAACACCCATTTATTATCATCGGCCAACTAGCCTCCATCAGTTACTTCTCTATTATTCTAATTCTCATACCAATCTCAGGATTAATCGAAGACAAAATATTAAAATGAAATTCATGCCCTGATAGTATAAACATTACCTTGGTCTTGTAAACCAAAAATGAGGGTCTAACCTCTCAGGACATCAAGAAGAAGGACTATTTTCCCTACCATCAACACCCAAAGCTGATATTCTAATTAAACTACTTCTTGCAGTACATAAAATTATATACCACAATAAAACATTTATGTATATCGTACATTAAATTATTTACCACTAGCATATAAGCAAGTAACTCTTATGAATGATTCCAGACATAACACCTAAAACTAACTTCAATCCTTAACAACATGAATATTCAACAATACATTTTAATTAATGCTTATAAGACATAACTGTGTTATCATACATACACCATTTCCGTCATAAACCTTTCTCTTCCATATGACTATCCCCTTCCCCATTTGGTCTATATTTCTACCATCCTCCGTGAAACCAACAACCCGCCCACCCATGCCCCTCTTCTCGCTCCGGGCCCATTAAACTTGGGGGTAGCTAAACTGAAACTTTATCAGACATCTGGTTCTTACTTCAGGGCCATCAAATGCGTTATCGCCCATACGTTCCCCTTAAATAAGACATCTCGATGGTAGCGGGTCTAATCAGCCCATGACCAACATAACTGTGGTGTCAGGCATTTGGTATTTTTTAATTTTCGGGATGCTATCACTCAACATAGCCGTCAAGGCATGAAGGTCAGCTTATCATGTAGCCGGACTCTCTTTTAAGGGTCATTAATCCACATAACCTACCCACCGAAGACTATATATTAATGCTTGATGGACATACAATTATTTATACCCAAAATTACCTACAAACCCCCCTTCCCCCACCTCAACGCCAAACCCCAAAAACGCTAAGGATCTCTTTTTTACCAAAAATATTTTATCCATTCGGGTAGTTCCCAAAATATAACTTAAATTTTAGTATTCGTAACATTTTTTCAGAATTTATCTCCACTTGCTTATGTCTAATTAAACACCATATCCCCGATGACTTCAAACCCAG